TTCTAACTGTTCCAAAGTCTTATAAGTTGCATTAATCAAATTCAATTTTTCTCGTTCTATTTCAGAGTATCCAGTCATTCGAAATTGATCCGCTTCTATTTCGACTTTCCGTAAGCGGGCCCGGGCTTTTTCTAACTGGTCTAGGGCCCCTTTGCGTAATTCTTCTGAATTTTGAATAGTCTTCAAGATCCTTTGTTTTCGATTATCTAATAAATCACTTAACACTCCCTTTCCAAAAAAAATTAACACACCAAGTACTACGCTTAGGTTTATTAGATTGGTTGCAAAAATATCAGTATTAAACCCGAAACTCCCCGCGGATGGCCAATAACCCAAGGAAAGGAAAGAATCGGTTACATTTTTCATATGATCTCCTCTTTCTTATAGTTATAGCTTTCTTCTAGTTATAGATAGACTACTTAATTTTTTTTTATTTCTATTCTTTAATTGTATTCTTTTATTATGACTTTCACTATTTCGAAATAGAAAATAGTAAATTGAGTCAAAAAAATATATTGATATTAGAAATGAATTTTAATGGATTTTTTTTTCAATTGGAAATTTCCAAGTATTGGAAATTTCCAATAAGCTTGATACTTATTCGATTCGAATTAGTTCGATTCGAATTCGGTACCAGGTCTTATACAGGTCAGTTGCGAAATACCTCGTTTGTTACAATACAATTGCAATACTTCCTAAAAAAAGTTCGTCCATTGGACTAAGAAGGTAAAGGAAAAAGTTAGTTGGATCCTCATTCTTAAACCAGGGATTTACGTGGGTTGTTGTTCCTAAGTAATTAAATTGTAGGAATTAAATATTAAAATAATTCGAAAAAACAAGATCAACAAATCTTACGGAAATAAATAAAAATATGTGTTTTTAGGATTAAACAAAAGGATTCGCAAATAAAAGAGCTAATGCTACAACTAACCCATAAATTGTTAAAGCTTCCATGAAAGCTAGACTAAGTAATAAAGTACCCCGTATTTTTCCTTCCGCCTCTGGTTGTCTCGCGATCCCTTCTACAGCCTGTCCCGCAGCAGTACCTTGACCAACCCCAGGTCCAATAGAAGCAAGCCCGACAGCCAATCCAGCAGCAATAACGGAAGCGGCAGAAATCAGTGGATTCATGATAAGTTCCTCGCGCCAAAACAAAAATAAAGAAATAGTTAATGATACAATCAACCAATATTCAAGTCACAATTACCGACGAAATGGAAAGGTTTCTATTGAAATCCCTATCCAAATTCACAATAGTAAGACAAATTAGATATATTTTTTTTTAGTTCCTATATACCTAAGTTAATGTCTAATATCACATATACGTGTTTTTCCCCCATACCGTAAACCAAATATTGTATCTTTATTGTATCTTAAAGTCATCGGGATTCTCGAATCATTCTTCGAAAGATTTACAAGAGTTTTCTTATAGCGATTAGATTATATACACCTAGTTCGACCCCCCATTCCTACGCAAACCAATCCATATTTTTTTTTTACAATTAAAAAATATCGTAACCTTTTTTACAATTACTCTAGATCGTCTATATCTTGATTTATACCTTATTTGTCTATTTATCTTCCCTAAGTGGATTACCTCAAACGGCGCATACATTGCGTCAGGCTAAGCTAAAAAAGACTGTGTTGGAAACTAGTCAATGATGACCTTCCATGGATTCGCCTATATAAGCCGCAGCTAGGGTTGCAAAAATAAGAGCTTGAATACCGCTTGTAAATAATCCAAGGAACATGACTGGTATAGGAACTACTAAAGGTACTAAAGAAACAAGAACAACAACTACTAATTCATCAGCTAAAATATTTCCGAAAAGTCGAAAACTAAGCGATAACGGTTTTGTGAAATCTTCTAAGATGTTAATAGGTAAAAGGATTGGCGTTGGTTGAATATATTTACCGAAATAACTCAATCCCTTTTTTGTAAGGCCCGCATAAAAATATGCTACTGAAGTAAGTAAAGCTAAAGCAACGGTCGTGTTTATATCATTTGTGGGTGCGGCTAACTCCCCGTGAGGTAACTGTATAATTTTCCAGGGTAAAAGAGCCCCTGACCAATTCGAAACAAAAATAAATAGAAACATAGTTCCAATAAAGGGAACCCATGGGCCGTATTCTTCTCCAATTTGAGTTTTGCTCACGTCTCGAATGAATTCAAGAACATATTCAAAGAAATTCTGACCATCAGTAGGAATGGTTTGTGGATTACGAACAGCTAGAATGGCTGAACCTAATAAAATAGCAATTACGACCCAAGAAGTAATAAGTACTTGCGCATGGACTTGGAAACTTCCTATTTGCCAATAGAAATGTTGGCCTACTTCCACACCGGATATATCGTATAAACCTTTTAGTGTTTTGATAGAACATAATAGAACATTCATATTACCCTCTGAAAGAAATAGAACTTAAAAAGGAATTATTTTGATTCAACCATCTTTTTTTTTTTTCGATTTGCCTACTTGAATTATATATTTAAAATATC